ACAGAATGGTACGAACAAATCAAAGTAATTGGATTTGGTAGTTCTCCATGGACTTCTCTCTTTAGCCCTTTGTATATGTTCATAAATGGGTGTGCACCTCCAGATGGGCGGGGGCCGGCCTCCCACTCTCTTATCTTATGCAGCATTTATTAGCTTAGCTGGCTTGGGTGGATCGTGCAATAAGCCTCTCTCGACCCTCCTTTTATCATACGTCTTTATGAAAGCCTCTCGCCTTTCGAGATCCGGTCCATCATCAGCCCAGTCAGATCTTCTTGTTTGCCCGCTTTGATTAGGCTTCCTTTAACGGATTTGATCGGCATTTCGTGCCTGCAGTCCTGCTGAATTCGACCTTTTATCAGGGTAGCGTAGTAAGGTTAGAGGCGCAACTAGAAGAGTTGGCCCTCTTTCGATTTTTTGATCAATTCGATTGCAGTCTCCGAAGTCCTTCTTGATCGATGGTCCCCATTAGCATTAGTGCTAATTAGCAGCCTTTTTGGAAGGCGAGATACTTATGTGTGACCGCGGATTCCACGGTAGCAGTAGTTCTAGCTCTACATTAGGAGCAGGGGGGCTCTATCTAAAGGAGGTACGGACCCCTCCCATAGTATGGTACGATGCAGCTGAAAAACTGAATAGGCTACCGCGGCTCGCTTCGCTTTTGTTGCGGAGCTCACTGCTTTTAGAGTAGTGCTTGCAGCTTGCTGCTTTCTGTTCAAGCGGAGCTCGCTGTCTACTCCACGAGTCGCCACAGCTTCGCCTACGCCACTTGTATATAGACAACAATAGCGCCCAAGATTTGCCCTTCGCGTAGTTCATTGAACCTTCCAACTTCACTCCGTGGCCTGTGCTAAAGAAGCGTGTCTTAACTAATTCCTTTGAACTCATTTCAGCTATTCTACCTCTCGATATCTCCTCACCTTGCACCTTTTCTTTCTTTTCCTCATCCCATGATCCTTTCCCATGTCGTGGAAGTGCAGCAGTGCTCCTTCATTCTTCATAACGACTATAACCAAGCTGCCAACCAATAAAGCAAGCACCTTCATGGACTGAGACCGTGGAAGCTCCGTTAGCACCTTAAGGCTGTCTTTATCCTGAGAACCCTCGGGAATATTCAGAGACTCGGCTAATGCTTCTAGGCCCACATTCGGAGACAGACCAAGCACCTCTCTTACCCACTCACTATCTAATAATAATAAACCGGACTGGCTTATTATCTGAATGAGATCGGAAAGAGAGGAGGTAGCCCAAATCTTCCAATAGGCGCATACGAAAGGTTCTGAAAGAATTGAAAAAGCTCTGAAAAAGAAACAACCCGACCTGAGGAACTACCAACAACGGAAGAACTAGCAACAGCGGGAGAAACCTTTTCTAACCTCAGCTTCACCCCCTTCCTCGGGATTCTTTCTTTGATGATATGCCCTAAGCCCCTTTCAGAAGACCGAAGTCATTGGTGCTTTGCATAAGGGGTAAGCGCGCCATAAAGACTATTGGTACCTATCATAGACTTGACTCATTTTATGGGTTTGAATTCCTTTCCCCGAGTTAGAGGGGTTTTCTGAAGGTCTTCCTCAAGGGCCACTTGGTTCTCAAAAAGACTGTTACCCCCGGCCAGAGTAGAAGTAGGCAAACGGATGTTTCTGGGGGGAACTACGGGAGACGGAGACAGGTGGTTAGGCGATATTCTAACTTCTGGCTCATCGCAATTCCATTTCTTAAAGTGCAAGTCCAGTTTTCTCTTTTTATGAAAGTGAAAGTCAGGTTAGCCCCTTCTTTCAATTCCAAAGATGCTCTCAAATTGCTGTTAAAGATTATTTTACCCTAAGGCTTCTCGCGGTCAGGCAAGCGTGGCAGAGCGTAGCATGTATCCAGCCATCCGAACTACTTACTGAAGGGCAAGCACCAACGAATTACTCACTTCATTCACAGCGCGGGGGAGAGACAACGGGGAGGAACCCAACTACAAAAGGTACATCGAACTCGAATGAACCAGAAGGCTTCCTCAGTAAGAAACCATAAGTCTAAGCAAGAGACTTACAGGGCTTCATTCATGAACACACTATGGGAGAGAAAGCACCCTCATCGAGCTGATCGACGTCGAGTCTCATACGGGGATCTTCTAATGCTCCAGATCACTCTATCAACCCATTCCAGTCCCACCTTTGCTGCAACTCATCAGCTATAGCCAGTAGCTAGGAGTTCTCACTTCAAGCGGATATTCGATAAATACAGCACCTCTAGTAGTTGGAGAAGGAGATAGGCCGCCCACCTATTCGATCATATGCCATACTTTCATCAACAAAGAATGGAAACCTGCCTGCTAACAGCAAAGGATATAGCCATTCCAAATCCACCCAACAACAACCGTTGCTTCGACCGGAGGTAGTTTACTAACTCTTTTAGGTAGAAGCACCTATTAGCGTACAGTAGTGTGTTCTATCTTTCCGGAACTATATAAGATCTATTATACATCCGGCACAGTCAAAGACCTTGCAACTAAGGGCTTCAACCGATGCCTTCAAGCTCACCTAACTTGGATGCTTCTAGCTTACCATCTATTAAGCCTCGAAACCTTTCCATAATTCTTTACTCCAGGTGAAAGACCATCATAAATGGGGAACCCGCAGTAGGAGTCCCGGGAGAGGAATCAACAACGGAAGGTGAAACCGGTATCGAATAGGTGCTGAAAGCAGGCCTTCCGAAGGAGTAGTACCAGTGGGTAGAGAAGGTAATTCCAGTTCAACTATCGGGTAGGAGCCGGCCGTGTATTATCTCGGTCTTACATACCCCTAAGAAGATGTGCTTATTGCTCTACTTTGCAGCAACCAAGCTCCGACACTACATCCTTTCCACAACAGTGTTGGTAATTGCTCGAACGGACCTGATTAAGTATATGCTGACCCGTGTTGAAGGGGAGAAGTGGATCCTAGGGCAATCCGAGTTCACTTTTCGGTACGTTCCTATGAAGGCGGTCAAAGGACAGGTATTTGCAGACTTCTTGGCAGATCATACCATGAATTTTTTCGAGCTCGATGAAGAAGTCCTCGCCTTTGCAGAGGTGGTTCCATGGACTCTCTACTTCGATGGATCTAGCACTTTGGGGCTGCAGGGGCTGGAGTGGTATTAATATCACCTTCAGGCCCCGCAAGCTGTTAAAAGATTGAATTTTCAAACCAGGCGGTATCACCGTTTAGGAAAAACTGCTTTCGTGCGGTCTCTTTCGGATGAAGGTGAGTGGCAAAGTTTGGTTCAACTAAGGAGTAGGTCGTCCTATCTGATAGAGCGGGTAATGCTCAAATTCTTTTTGTATTTGGGGTTGACGCCGAGAAAGACTAAAGACGGGAGAGCACGCACAGACATCCTCGGAAAGCACTAATGAACTACGCCATCCCTGACACTTATGCGGTGAGATACCAACCATACGATATCACCCACAAAGCTAAGAGGCCACAGACACCGAATAATACCCATAAAGAACGCTAACCGGCATCTGATGCCATCCGATAAGGGAGAACTCTTTCGGCAAAGAATTTTACCGATTCGAATCATTATGCTCGATAAAGGAAAAAAGAGAAGCTCAAATAGAAAACAGCACTACTGCTAGTAAGATAGCGATCCAGGCAAGCGCCAAAGAAAGAAGGGGTACAAGCAAGCGCAAGAATCAAAGCAGGGCAGGATCGAAGAGCTTAGACAGCAAGCAAGCGAGAAGGAATCCCTCAAAGGCAAGGTCTTTCATGCTTCGATGCGCGCTAAGACAACCGCTCATGTCTACTTCTAATGCGCACGAACC